AGAATTGAGCCAATGTGTGGAACAGCATTCCCAGTATGACTTGCCTAGCTAGTGCTTCCTAGCTGACTGTACTAAATGATGTTGTCCAAGCAGCACTGCATTCAATCTTGCATAGGTAGGGTTTCCATCTCTTTAGGGAGTAGGCGTACCGTCTTGTCTCCCCCTGCCGCCTGACTGACCATTCTTATACTTACCATTCATTCCTCCCATCTTTCATCATGAAGTTACTGAGAGTGGGGATGAGCTACATCTTGCTGCACTGATCTATATTTAGATCTAGTGCTGAAGCCGAATACCGTTCTATGGCATCTGCTTCTGCTGATCAACCATGGATTTCTTTTTTTTTTTGCTTGCCGAATTATATAAAAACTTCACTCCTACAAGAACTTATTCGTTGAGACAATACCCCCGGGTCCGGGCAAGCACCAGTTGTTTCAACAGCTCCTTCGGACTATTACTTTTCCATGTGACCCCGGCCCGACTAACAACGATGTTATTGGATTTCCGAGCGAAGGAAGGCATCGATAGAACCGGGGGATCAAGCTAACTCCCTTAGGAAGCCTGGAAGCGCGGATAAGGATATTCAATCAAAACCGGGCTATCGACCTATGGCTTTCTACTCTCCTCTACTGTCAGCTAAAGAAGCCTATGGCCCAGAACCTTCCCTTGATAGACAACATATCGGGGGGAGAGGGGACATATATACCCTAACCTAGCGGGGTGTGCGAGGCAAGATGGCACCTCTTGAATTTACGCGATGACTACTCTAAGTCAGAGTGGGCCTCTAGCTTCTTTTTATTATTCATTATTCAGTAAGGCTCTCTCGTATAGAGGGGGTTAGTGTCTCCCGTAAAGCCCGCCAATAAAGTCTAAGCCCGTCCCCGAATCTACCAATCTTGATACAAATATTTATCTTTTTCTCTGGAGATCACCAATCGTATTTGGTGACTCAGAACCTAACCAAGCTATCTTTCCTATTTCTCATTCTATTAATGTGAAGCCTAAACATTCCCGAACTTGCCATTCACTTTGCCTTAGGGAACAGAATCTTTGGGAAGAAAGCTTGACTTCTATAAGTTAAGGGCGTAGCTCTCGGGCCAATTGGTAGAATCTGTAGGGCGCGTAGAAGGAGGGAGTTCGGTCTATGGAGCCACCGCGGGACGTGAAGAATGCCTTTCAACAACATAAGGGAAGGGGGGCTCAGATGGACTACCTCCTATGACCTACACTCATAGAAGTTCATCGAGTTCCCCTACATATCAAGCTACCTACATATCTTGATAGTCTCAGAAGCATCTTTCTTCTTTGTCTTCCCTAGATCCGCACTGGTGGTAATAATAAGGTAAGAGGAGTAGTGATCTAGGTATCATTTCTTATTTTTTTAGAAACGATCTGAAAGAGAACAAGATGTAGGTGTCTAACTTCTATCTATGGGTTATGTCCAAGCTCCATTGCACTTGGTGATAGATATGTCATCTTGCCCACCTTGTAGAGTTTCAAACCTAGTTCAAAGTAGGGGCCTCTGATTACCCATCTGCTAACCAAGCTATAGAAACGAGAACAAGTTCCCCTAAGCTACCTGACCAAAGATCCTAAGCTACTTGTTTTCAGTGCACTGCTTTTCGAGCTCTTGCTTGAATTGAGTTGGCTATAATAAATTATCCTCTTTCTAGCTCGTTCTTCAGCTACTCCATCTAGGAAAGGGACTGCCCTAGATGTCAGGCGGGGAATCCTCGTTGTGTACTAACTAGCCGACTCTCTTAGTGTATCACCGGAGTCTATCTAATGTCTCCTAATGCAGCTACGAAGGGCAATGCTTTTTTGTGGAAACCGGGCACTGAAAGAGATATTCAATGGATACGGGAGTTTCCTTTTTGCTTGGCTTGACCATATAATATAGGGCAGTCCCACTTCCATTCGAAGTTACAATTCCCCCCCCCCTAAAAAAAAGTAGTTGATAGCCGATTGAGAGCAATCCAGTAGCAGTATATAATAACCCGCGTGAACCTCTTAGCCAATCCCAAAAGTTATGGATAGTCAAGCGGGCCTGATGAAATGATTCTATCTACTAGCCGAGAATAGCCTTATGTAGAATCGGGTGGTCCTTCCATCCTTACAATCGCCGGGAAAAGAAGAGGAATTCATGGTTGGATAGTCTGCCTATGCGAACGAATTAGTATGCCTGGCCAGCGTCAAAAGCAGGTCTTTTTTGATTGCCCCGCTGACCCTTTCTAGGCTTCCTTCCTTGTGGCTACCAGTGCAATAGCATATTCCCAGTTGGATTACCTGATTCTGAATCTTAATAGGACCTGGGGGAAGAAGGCATGTAAAAGTTGGATAGTTGGCATGCATAAGTCTGTTATATGGGCTAAAGCTTTTCAGTGTGCACCCCAAGCAGGAGTCCCAGTGTTTGAGTTTTTCCTATTGTAACTTTAAGCGATCTAGTATCAATCCTAAGGTAAGGCCAGTTCCCTTTGCTTTCTTTCCATTCCTTCTCCCCTACCCCTACAGTCTATAGCCCTAGCTTCTCCCTGCGAAAGGAGAAAGAATTGCATGCATTTTAGTGAAAAGTCAGTCCCTTCTTTACGGATTCTAGCTTAGAGTCAGTCCCTGATCTAGTTGCTTGCCTCAGAGCCTGCTTTCCCCAGCCCTTATTCATATTCCCCATACCTTATATTCCCCTGAGTCAGTGTAATTGCTACTTGCAGGTAGTTTGAGTTCTGTTTCAGCGCTTGGGAGCAATCTCTATATAAGTGTAGGAGTGCTCGTGCTGTCTAGTAGTCGTCCCTCTCAATGTGTGTATGCTAGGTAAAGGGCAAAGGCTAGCCCATCAAAAGGACTATCAGACCCCTCATAAAGAGTCAAGTCGAGACCAAAGGCCACCTCTTTTGAAGCCGCGTTTACCACTCGAATTCGCCAGACCAAAAAGTCGAGAGGGTCAGAACTCCTATGAAGTTTGAAGTGAAAACCCAAGCGAGAGTCGTGGAAGAAAGGTTTTTTTTCCTCACTCCGCCCAATGACGAAGGCTTTTCGAGAAGGATGATTGCAAAGTTAAGGAGAGAAAGCTTAGACCCCGAAAGCGTTGACTGGTAAAGGTCCGCGCTAGCATAGCTGTACTTGTACTTGGAGCTAGCCGAAGGTGCCTTTCGCCAGCTAAAGCGGGCCAATTCCGCGTCGGTAGTAAGAAGGAGATGGAAATCCGCTAGTAAGAGGATTAGCTTCTACAGTTGTGATTGCGCTTTCCCCCGGGGAATTTGGGATTTCAAGTATCTAGAAAGGCCGATGAAACTATCGTGAATGGGTCCTTCGCCCCCCTTGTTTTTCTGCTTAAAGAGAGGTTTATTTACCTTCCGACGCTGGGGATCCTCCATGCCATCTTTGGCTCTTCTGTTTTCAGGTTTGACATGACATTAGAATACGCACATGGATTCTAACCCTTCTTGCTAAGAGATCTCATCTGATCTTTCCTGGTAAATAAGGCTAAGCAAGGCCGAAGGCTATATGTGAGAAGGATTTGCTGCTTTCTTAGTTAGAAAAAGGAGTCCCCAAAAAGGTGCTTCACCACCATTTTACACCTCTCTGTGCCTTCATTCTTATGAGTTGAGAATTTGCTATAAGAGATAATGATATAAGAGAGAATCCGCTTCAGAAAGAACTCCGACTCCGAGTGAAGGCGGCTGCTTTGCTTCTCGATAGCCAGTCCGGGACTGACTCTCCTTCGCTCTTGATGGCAGCTGGATTGCCTAGTTCAATGGTTGCTATCTTGCAGCAGTCTTGTATTCGCCTTTCATCCCATCTATCCTTGTAATGTCGACTCTGATATTCTCGTTCCTGGTACGACTAGCTTTCCGGCAACATATTCAATAGTACCGGAGTCGCGAAAGAGGTTCCGATCACAGCTTCTAAAACAAGAGAAAAGCGAAGAGGGGCAAAGGCGGCAAGACCAGAGAAGCTGCTAACACCGGTTAGGCCTTTTTTTGACTAATGCCCCCACTCAAACAGCTAAATCTATGTACCTTGAGCTGGGAATTCAATCAAAAAGAAAAGGAAATGGAAAGGTAGTTCAGTGAGCCGAGGGTGAGACTCTGAGCTAGAAAGATCCTACTAGTTTACAGATATAGGACGAAATCCCACTTTCTTTCTGTGTTCCACAGATGTAGTTCCTCCGACTCCACTGCCCACCTTTAGCGAACAAATGGGACTATGGTCTTTTCCTCCTCCTACCAACTCTGCACTCTGTGAATGCTTAACTGGGAATTTCACTCTTCTTTCATAGATTGTCGAATGTGAGACTCCAGTCTTTTCACTCATCTTTCTATCGAAATGCTTGAAGCCCTAAGGTAAGGAGGGTCACCTTCCTCGCTCGGTCCGTGGGTCATATCGCAAAGCCGGAGCTTACAGCATTTACCATTAAAAGTGGGTATCGCACTTTCTCATCATTCGAATCCCTCTCCATCTGGCAAGGAGAAGGCATGGTACCTCGACCCAGCTGGGCAAGGGACTGCTATTGAAGAATAAGAACTCTTCAGGTCTCAAAAAAAGATGGAATACCCGAAAAAGGCAAAGGCCGATCTACGGTAATCCCTTCGCCCCGTTACTGCTTGACTGACTTTAGGCTCTTCTCTGTGCTTTGTTAGAATGCCCTCTTACTGCTCACGAAGGAGCTCATAACCTGACACTATTCAATGTCTCGAGTAGGCCAATTGCCTTTCTTACCTTTGCTTTAGCAGCTCTTAGATGCGTCCTTCCCGGTCTTATTTCCCTCTTAGAAGGAGGAATCCGCTAAGGCTAGGCACCCTCTATTCCAAATCTATGCTGCTTAGCTCATCTGCTAGCTCGCCTTCTTCTTTAATTTAAGGTAAGGAAAGGAGGAGTCAGTACGGTAAGAACCTCTCCTGTATAGCTACTGGGGCGAGAATTTCATAAGAGAAGAAAGATTGGACAGCTTTCAAAGACAAGCAGGAATGAGCTGGTAGTTAGAATGAGTGATCGTAGCAGCTCTTGGAGAAAGTGAATCCCTAACCGCAGCTAGTTTTGTTACACGGTGGTAGTCTTGAGGTAATTTCGAAATCATCAGCTCTTGCGCACTCATTGGCTGGTAGTCTGAACTTCTTCTTTGATCTTCAACTGGACATTTTCATCCTCCTAAACTTCTGTTTAACTGGCTTGCATTCCGGTTCTAAGCGGAAAATGGTGGACCACCATGTCAGTGTCTAACCCAGGCATATCCTCATTCATAAGACCATGCGAAGACGTCTTTGTATTCCCTGAGCAACTGAATAAGCTGTGTCTTTAGAACGATGTCCCGATTTTGACCTCTTTTATCTCCCCATCTTCCCCTAAGTTCACTTTCTCAACCTCCTCCTGGTATGTCCTGGAATTCCCTACCAGGGAGAGGGACAATTTCCTTTTCATTACGCTCTATTATTCTAAGGAGTGAATCCGGGGGTTCAATTTCTTCTTCATCGGTGTAGCTTATTATTGGAGTTTCAACAGTTTTGTTTGAGCAGACTAAAATCGATCTGAATTATAGCACAAGAACCTGTAATAATAGACAAAAGACAGAGATTAATGGAAGTGCTTGGAATATGATGATTTTGGACAATAAAGGAAATGGAAACAAGTGCATTTATAGAAATTGAAATACGTATGCCTGGTTTTGCATCACCCTCCTAGAGGTCACAGGCAGGCTACACCTCTGGACTTTGATACATCTTTACACAGAGTTCTGGGGGGCGCCTTCCATAGGATAGGGGATTGTAGCCAATAGATCGACCAAGCAGATTGAGGATAGGAGTTGTTGTCGAGTTGAAGACCACGTTCTTTCTGTGATTCCACAAGATCCAGCACACAACAGGGAAAACCATGCTCCAGGGGACAGCACGGAGGTATGACATCCCCTTTGACTGACAATTTAGTCTCAACCAATCATTCACTGTAAGCACTCAAAAGTTTTCTATGGTTGTGGGGATGTGAATAGCATTCCAAACATCCCTAGCCACTTTACCGTCTCGAAGAATATGAATAAGAGTTCAATATTGTCGTGGCAAAGAGGACAAGAAGGCCACTCTATGATGTCTCTTTTTCCAAAGAAGTTCTCTCGTGGCTATCCGACCCTGAAAGCAAGGCCACAGGAAGAATTCAATTTTAGGGAAAGCATGAGTCTTCCAGATCCAACTACAGGTCATGTTGTTGAGAGGTGTTACTATCCATTTTTTACGCGGATTGCATGCAAAACTTCACTTCCCATTACTTGACCCTTTCCACTCCTCACTGGAGTTTCCACCAAGCCAATAAAATCTGCCTCTTGCGCTCTTATACTTATATCTTATATAATAGAATCTTTGGCCTTGACTTTCCTCTTCCCCCCTTCTTTCTTTGTTAGAATTCAACATCTCTGATATGTTCTGCATTTTGTTCGCCCACTCTTCATTCAGGGTGGTTAGAACCAGGGGAGGATCTTCCACCTTTAAGTTTAAGGTCGGTCATAGCACCAGCACCTGAACGCTTACTCTTACTGTTCTTCTCAGCTAAACCTCCTTTCTTAGGCCCTGAGGTTCTTGTTTGGAGTCATTTGTTTATCACAGAACAAGTCCCCCTCAAACTCAATGCCTCACTCAAATGGCACTGCAACTTCGGCTACTTTAGCCAAAAAAACGGATTTCACTCATCTTAGCCGGAATGTGCCCTCACTCTCTTTCTGACACAGGGCTGAGCGCTCTAGAATAGAAGCGAACAACTTAACCTCGCAGGGTTTAGGAACCTGCCTTTGTGGCTTGTTGTGAAAGACCGATGAGCATATGGAACTGCAGTTCATACTCCATTTCTTGAATGTGAAAACTGAAGAAAAAAGAAAGAAATTGCTTTTGCCCTCACACGAGCAGCGCGTAGGTTATGTCCAGATCTCAGTCTATCTTGTTGAATTCTTAGTCGAGTAAGCCGCGGGAGCAATGTCCAGTTCAACCGAAACTACTGCTGCATAAAGGGCAGGTCCAACGGCACCACACCTCCTATTGAGAAAAGAAAAGGTCAAGACTTAGCTTCCTAATAAGCTTTCAAGAGAACAATGTGTTCAAACCGAAGCTCCTAGAATTGGATCCGATCCTAGCCTAGCTTCAAAGAAGTCGTTACGCGAGAAGGTGTAGGTGCTGCTCGATCGAGCCAAGTAGTCCCTTTCTGCTCATAGTAGCCTTTACTACTCATAATGGCCAATACCCCTTCAACTAGAGTTGCGGATTCTACTCTTGAAGTGAGTGACTCAAGATACGCAAGGACTGAACCGAGCTTCCTCCTCCACTGGATCGAGTTCACTTACGCTTTCCCTTCTTCATTTCATCTCAAGGTTTTGGAACTTATTATAAGAAGCTCCCACATTGGTTGGCTAGGTTGAATTATGGGTCTGAAGCCCTGCCCTTCTATCTTTCCCAAGAGCAAATTCTGACATATCTCTGTTCGAATCGAAACTTCCTCTGTTTGTTGGAAAGAAGTCCGCTCTTCGGTCATCTACTCGGTCTACTATATAAGAAGCAGCTACTGCAGACAGGACTTAGGGGTAGGCAAGAGAGGCTGGAGACACGGAACTATCAGCACTGTAAGCAGAAAGGACTAGAGCTTCACAGAGGGGTCATCGAGCTAGGTCAGAATCCTCAACTTAAGGCTGATGAAAAGAGAGTCTAATTCTGTCAATAAAGGCCGGAACCAGCTCGTCATAAAGCCCGCAATTAAGAGCAAGAAAAACTTAATAGCTAACGTGCTTCCTCCTTCTAATAGGGCTTGGTTAAGGCTCGGCCTCGGCCTGTTTTCTAACTCCTTATCCGATAGAAAAGTTTCCTTCCATGGAAGCTAACCCAACAGTTAGGGTGTTGGCTCTAAATTAAATAAAAATGGAAGGTCCATTCCTTTCATGCACGAGCACCTACCCCCAGCTTAGTCCAACAAGTAACCAAATCCAACCAACTCTTTAAAGAGCTAGCAGAACAGCCAATCTCTCTTATTCGGGAATTGCTTCAGCTGAGACTAATGGTAAAGGCGCTTCAACTCATTCAACTCAATGGCCCGGGACCAAGCTTTCAAGGTAAGGCCTCCTTTAGTAAGTTCCAGAAAGAAGCAAAGGAAGTGCTGCTGCTTGCTATCCCATTAATCAGATGTCACTAGTCCGTCCTGATAGTAAATCCTCTCTCTTGCCAGCCAGTCGTGTAGCGAGCCAGATGAGACCCTTTCTGACATTTGAGCATCCATTTTGGCCCCAACATCCGGCATTTGAGGACCATTTTTCTTACAATTTCGACGCCAAAGAAAGTTAGCAACATTTTTGGTAGTTGTAGACATTTAGAATTTTTTTTTTTGGTGTCTAGGATCAGGAATTCCTACGATCTTTCCTTCGGCCGGGCTAAGTCAAGGAGCTATCGGAAAATCTTGCTAACTCGATCTTGCCCTAGGTCCTGTCCTTGCTTTATTATTTATCGGTTCCTATCCATATTCCAGTTCAAGCTCCCGAGGATACTTATTATTCTAGATCCGCTCTATCATCTCAATAAAGAAAAAGAGCTACAAGTACAAGAAAAGGGGGTGCTGCGCTTAAGGCTCGATTCAATAATGCCTTTTTCAGGCCATCGCATATCTGATTGATCGGGAGATCTAATGAAAAGTAAATCCGTTCTGGCTCCTCTACACTTCAAAGGTAAAGATCAGCTCCGGCTATGACCTACGGCAGGCCTTTTAAATGCATCTTGTACGTCTTACTTCATCTGTGATAGGGGACGACCTTGAGCTCCTTGCCTTCTTTCCACTCTTTCAACAATCCACTCTGTAAGTGACTTTAGGTAAGCTTATTTCGAGATCAGGTCTGGTCTTATCGAGGGTCCAATCGAGAAAAGAACTCCAAAGGCAGCGCTCTATACAAGAAAAGGGCTTTCAAAAGGCACTTCTCAACTTGGAAATAACTACCGAAGAAAGGACCTCCAGAGAGGTTAGTTACTTTTGAGTCGGGTTACTAGCCGGAGATAAATGAAGGATCTGTAACTTCTCGAATAAAAGGGGAAAGCCTAGCCTTTAGGCACCCAAACTTACTAATAGAAAGAGTAGGGGTCAGCCGTCTAATCCGCCAATCATGGAAGGGAGGCCCAAAAGACGTCGTCAGTTATTATTTAACATTTTTTTTTCAATAGACTTGGCAGCCCTAGACCACGGAAAGCTACTCGACCAATAAAAAGGGAGCCGAGCCGGTTCAGATTCCTAACCACTGGAATAACTGGAGGCGATGGCTTCGCTTTCTGAGCTCGGTTGGCTGCCCTTCCCTCTCGGACATCAAGGCCCGCTGGCTGAACATCCTATTAACTTGTTTTGAATCGATCTTTGGTGATTGGGAAAGAGCCCTAGCCTTCGGTTCCGATCTTTTTACTTTCTAAGGAGCCCCCAAAGAAGAGCTAGCTACAGGGGTCTCGGTTAGCTACTGACTGGTAGACAGAACAGACTGGCCTCCTCGATGACGACAGTTACCCGCGGAACTAATAGGAAGAGCAGCCGTACTTACTGACCGCAGATGAACTTTGCTCGACTGGAAAACCTTCTCTATATTCTTTGTATTGTATTTTGATCCTACTCTGGTGAGAAAATCAGTCCTTGAGTCCGCTAAAAGACTAGGGCTATGGTAACTAAACCGGTGTCGGCTACCGTTGACTGCTTTCATTTTCCCTAAAAGAAGCGCTGGACTGCACTCGATAATGCTTCTTTTATTGAAATACGAAGTACTTGCTCGTGACAACTAGACTTGCACACTCCTTACTTCTGCTAGAAGCTATGCTATAAAAAAAAGAGGGCAGGGAGCTTGTGACTAAGCCGCTAGGGAGACTAAGACTAAGCCGAATCCGGGGAAGGATCCGTAGACAGCACTGTGGATGGAGTACCGGTAACTTAACTCTTTAATGAATGCAGGAACAGAACAATTTGCAGTGGTGAAAGCCCCTACCTATGAAAGAAGCAAGGGGGACTGGTAATCCTACTCTCTGTCTTGCTACCTATGACTGCTTTGTCGACTCTGTTGACGGAGTACCGCTCACTGCACGGCTAAGGGAATTCTGTCTTGAGTTTTTCAATCTGACAGGCGAATTTTACCAAGAGCCTTTTGTGCTTTAGCATTGTACCCTTGGATTAGAGTCTTGGTGTGGATTTCCTGGGCGGAATGCCTAGGTAGGCGAGAGTACGGAACGGCATAACGTTAACTGCCGACCCCGGATCGACCTATAATCAGTCTTTTGTTTGCTGGCTTGACTCCAGAACTAGTAGAGGAAGGCTGAATTTCTTTTATATCAAATATCATGACTGAGTACTGGACTCTAATAAAGGAAATACTCTCAAAAAAGGAGAGTTCTACTATAGTAATAGTAATCCTATTTCTGATTTTTTTGTTTCTTTACTTATTCGTCAGTCTAGCGATCTACTTTATCTTCTTAATGAAGATCTTCAACTACAACAAAAGAATGGGTGTGCCCATGAATCTATCTTATGTTATGGGTGGGTTGCAGGAGTGAAGTTAACTATTGTATTTAAGCCTTCCAGAAGTGTTAATGTTAAAGAAGTAGAGCTTCCATCTGATCGAGAAATCGGGGATGATTAACAGGAGTTATGGCTGCGGCCGAAGCGAAGAAGCGAGGGGCAGCTGACCGAAAGGACAGCGGAACGAACAGCCCACTTGAGCAACTCGAACGAAAGAAAGAACAGAAAGATGAGAGAAGCGCATAACGATATCTTTTTCTTCCTCATTTTTTTTTTTGTTTTCGTATCATGGATCTTGGTTCGTGCTTTATGTCATAGGGTTAGCATTTCTAGATTCTAGTTCTAAAATAAAATGAAGGTAGGGTACAACAACCTTAACCGCACAAGCCGGGACTGGGCCTATCTCCATCTCCTCTTGAGATGGTGGAATGACTCATCCAACGCCAAAGAACGTTATGTTATGAAAAAAGGGTCAGAAAGGAGACTTTAGCAGATATGAGCTATTCCCCGAAAATGCTCTAAGTTGGGGTCAATAAGCCAGAAGTTGGGACCGGGTGGCGATTAGTCGGTTTCTAGTTCCAACGCTACGGAGCTCCTCCTTAATCGCTTTAAGTAGTTTCCTGTGATGTAGTTAAATAACTAGATTGAATAGTCGAGTTGAAATCGTTCAGTTGACAAAAAGTTGACTATGACAACAGTCGCGAGAGATAGGCTTTTAGGGCACTTCCTTAGAAAGAAGATCCCGGGAGAGAAGCATCGGTCCTACATACCCGAGAGAGAGAGGAATTTGACTCGCTCCCGTACAGGAACGGGATATTAGGGTAAACACAGGTGACTAGAACGACTTTCGCTTAACAGCAGCTAAATGAGAGGTCGGCGGCGAGTGCATGAGCTTCTAGACTAAAACTACTTTTTTTGGCATGGACCAGATCGTTGCTTGGTGGATTAGATAGGATAGAGCTTGAGCGAAGTCGACGATAGATAGGGGTCAGGCCAAAGCAGGTAAGAAAGACAGAAAACGAAAAAGTAGAACGAAAGAAAAGCAGGCGGATTCATAGGCGCTTTCAATTAGTTAGACTTTTACAAGAAAAGGTAGAAGTGAGCTTCCTCGTCAGTGATAAAAAGGATCTTAGCCAACGGTGACCGGCTTTCGTAAAAGCAACTTTGGGCGCTGGTTTCTCGATCCGAGATCTCACTTGAAGAAAGACAACCACTTCTCTTATATATTAGAATATGATAAATGAACGGCGGCAACTCTCGAGATAGCGAAACTAACTGCAAAAGGGGGCTACTTCCTAGAAAGATTCAATCCAGCCACAGGTTCCCCTACGGCTACCTTGTGACGTAAGAATCGGGTCAAATTCTAGTCAGGGACGCGGTAGTTGATTTAGCCCTACTCTCGGGTTTCGTGGTTCCATTGTGCTTCCCGAGGCCCGGAAGCTCAAGCATCTCGACATAGTAAAAAGGCTTTCCAATTCTTTTTGTTATCGAATGGTTAGTTCGTTGGTGATTCGGTCACCTGCTTGTTCCATCACAAGCCCGCTATCTTTTCTTCGCCCGCTACCGCACGGACCGGTTCCCCTCGAAAAGGGGCGCTTATATGCCGTAGGGATTTTTCCCTTAGAAAGCGGCAATCGACTTGATTTCCCACAGGCCATAAAGATAGAGAAAAGGCAATGTGTCAGGGGCCAAGCGTACCTCCCGTTCAGGAACCGTTCTTGTCTCAATGTTCATTGATTAGATCGGATCGGTCCCTTATCTCTCAATGGAATGTATATCCCCAATTAAAGGGATCGCCTCTAAGGCTTATACTATACACCTTTGTTCGCTCTAGCCGGTTACGGGGGAAGAAAGCGTGTTATCGACACGGAGGTTGTCCAGTCAACCAATGAAGGGAGGAAGGGCCTCGGGTTGGTTGGATAGTGTCAGCCATACTTCATTCGTTTTCGACCAGAGCGTTAACACAAAAAAAAATAAGAATCAAGAAGGCCCGAGGCGTTTAGCCTCGGGGCTTAGGCAGAGGTTCTTCTATAACCAGACCAAGAGGGTTTCCGGACTTACTGAAGACTAACTGAATAATAAGACCCCAACACCAACAACAACTTAAACTTACAGTTTTCGTGTTAAAGCTGGATACCCAAAGAGCAACAGATAAAACCAAAGCTTAAACTAAAGCAGCAACATCTCCTACCCTTGCTTCCGTCTTATCGTATACTGGATGTATAGAATCTTTCCTTCTGACTTTCACACTTATAAGATCTACTAAGACCCGCCCCTTTTGCCTAGTTAGATGTCCTACCCACAACCCGAGATCTATTACTACTAAAATAAAAGGTCGGAATTTAGAGAACTCATAGAAATGGATCCGCTTTGGATGCCTCCTTTATTTACGTCATTTTGTGGTACCCATTTCTTTCTTGTTCTGTTCGTGTAGAAAAGCGAGTCCCTTTTTCTGCATTCTGGTTTTATACGTTTTTATGGAAGGCAGTTTGTTCAATATGTTTGCTAGTTGCCTTCCATGGTGAGGCTCCTTTTTTTCTTTTTACTTTGACAAACTCGTTTACCCTTGCGCGAATAAGATTAATGGAGACTCGCTTTTGATTAACTAGCTTGGAAAGCATCCGACCATGGGACGCCCGTCCAGATGAACTCTTATCGGAGCTTGCCCCAGCGCCAACCAACTGTGAATCAGCCGCTATTCTCTCTGGTTTTAGAAAGCGAGTGAAGTGCTTTGCTGCTTACTTTACTGGAAAGGAAGACTAGCGAAGGAGTTATGGGCTTTCTTGGCGTGAGATTCTGGTCTTATTCATTCCTCTCTTCCCGGTGCGGTCTAGCTTTATTCTAAGAGGAACGAAGTCTGATTCAACCCAGCAATCTTACTAAGAAGCCTCCAAGCCTGATAAGAATTCTCTTTCCTCGGGCTTCTTACACGTCATTTCTCATGAGTTTTTCGAGTTTGGCCTTTCCTCTGCCCAGAAAGTCGCATAATTGTCCAAGGATTGGCGGGAATGGTGGAAATGGAGGGATATCGAACGTCGAATTGCCCGAAGAGAAGCTTTATGGGAGAAAGGAGGAAAAGGTCAGGCTAGTAGCTAAAGGCTTTACTCAAACATATGTGATAGATTACGAGGAAGCCTCTGCCCCAGTAGCCAAGATGAAGTCTGTTCGTCTCCAGCTCTTCTCTATTGCTGCGAATCGAGATTGGCCTCTGTTCCAATTAGATGTGAAAAATTCCTTCCTGAACGGGGACCCACAGGAATAAGTTTACATGAATCCTCCACCCGGGGGAGGAGAACAAGGTTTGCAGACTTTGAAAGCTATCTAGGGGCGTGAGCAGTCTCCCAGGGCCCGGTCGAAAACCACGGCCCGAGTAGAACGAAAAGAAAAGATCGGAGTCGTTCACAGGAAAAGCGAAGACCGAAAATGCCTACTCCCCTGGTAGGGCTATTCAAAGCAATCCATCCCAGGCAAGGATAAAGACAGCTGAACAAGACCATGCGGATAAGAGAAGAGTTGTGTGATTAGATTTTCACTTGATCTGGAAGATCACCTAATAGACTGGCCTTACTTACTCTCCCCAGGAAGAGAAGGGAATCCAGGGGAAGTCGAAAGAGAACTTACAGGCTTTCCTCAAAGCTCACAGCTAGTCCTCCTTATTTAATAGAATTCCCAAGCAGGCGGAGGTAAGGAATGACAAGGTCAACCTAAGCTTAGTCGAATTCTTCCCCTAGGTGAACTATCTTTCGCTTTCGAGAAGACAGTGAAAGCAGAAGACTAAGTCACGACGTGGAAGCTTTCAATTCAAAGAGAAGATTCACTAGCAAAGGGGCGAAGCGAAAAGTCTTCTCTACTTCTTTTTTTTTTCTTTCTTGTTATACCGTCCGTTCGTGCCAAGGGGCGATAGCGGTCCAATAGCTGCGCTTACATTCAATGGCATCGCTTATTCCTCTAAGCATGCTACCAGTCCTAGCTACGGATACTGACTATAGAGAACGTCGAATCAGAATCTCTTTCACTCCCGGCTGAGTCAACAAGACTTATGACAACAGACGGAAGAGCCCATCTTTTCTCTAGCCTTTCGGCTTCCCCTCCTATTTTCATTTCATTACCTACCTCGATGTGTTCTTTTCTTCACTATTTAGGTAGACTTTTCAGAGAGTTCTTTTTCTAGGAGTTTGCAGATTGATTCCCTGAGTCTTCTTCATCGAAGACTCTTTCCAAACAAGGAAAAGTCTCATTGAATGAGAAATCCCTATTCCTAGGGGAAGTTCTGCTCGTTTCACTTCCGTGGTTGAGTGATAAAGAATCAGATTGGCTGCTTCCAGACATTCTAATGAAGTTCTATCATTCCCAAGGGTAGACCCTGGTTTTTGTTTAATCTACGCCCAATTCTTGGCGTGAGAGTAACTGCCCCTTTTTCCCAATCAGCCGGGAAGAATCTCATAGTCAAGGAGAAGAGGGAAGAACGAGGGCAAGCATAATAAGAAGCAGTCATTGAAGAAAAAAAGACAAAAAGGAGCTGATCCGATGGATGAAGCTAACGATCAACGGAAACTACCGGCTATGAAGCTAGATGGCATATAATTATAATAAGGTTATGCCAATCCAATATAGATGGCAGGTGAAAGAATACCTGTTGCCCTGGATGTTTGGTGGCCGATGCACAATCTTTCTTGAAGCCGTCGCGCTGATAAGAAGAAGAGTTCTGAGGGGCTTTAATGGCTTATTAGATTAGCCAAGAAACTTCTTTGGATGTCTTGAAGAAAGAGTACCAAGCAAGAAAGTGGTGTCCGAGGCTTCTTACCTCTCCCCCTAACCCTAGGGTTAGGGTAGGGCGGGGGGTAACTTGCCTTTCCTACCCCACTTAGACAAGGACACTTATCGAATGCGAAAAGGTATTCTTGAAAGGAAGGAAGCGTAAAGCAGAGCCCCTCGACTTGGCTCGTAACCATTAGAGTCGTTTGCGCTTTCTGGGGAAGACTTTTCGATCTTTCTAAAATCTAGGTAAGTCGAAGGGTATTCCACAAGGGTATTCTCTGGACAAGAGGAACCGAATAAAGAGTGACGGTTTGGGCTAGGTCCTTGCGATCCTGCCACCTCTTGGCAAAGTAGGCTGATGGGCGACGCCCCCTCTTTTCGCAATGGTGTGGGGCGTCAGAGGCTGTTGCCCCGTGACCAACTCGAAGGGGCTGAAGTTCGAGGCAGAGCTTTTTGGTTGTTAAGTTATAGCAGCACTGAGCAACATCCAACAACTCCAGTCCTTCTGGTTTGCACTAAAGTGCCTTAAGTAGCCCTCGAGGAGTCAGTTTATTCTCTCCGGCTGAGCTTTCAAAGATATACCGACCATAGGTATCTTACCATCAGATACCGACAGTCGTCTTCTAACAAAACCGACCCCTTAATATCATCAATTTCACATAACATAAAAAAGCTCTTTTCATCATCAGAAACAACTGGATTTCCGACCTCTTGCATTGCATTACCATAACGAAAAGAAAAATGAATTATGAAAATAGAGATTGCTCTTGTGATTCGAAATGAACCTTTCTCGATGGAGGAAAGGAATAGCGATGGATTCCTATGGAGCATCCAGGAACAAGAAGATTCAATCGGACGACGAATTCTTACGTGGAAAAAGGAAATCAAAGATCCGCTTCCACGATTTCATCTATATCGAATCTTAATATCAGAATAGCTTATATAGTCGTCATGATTCAATTCATGAATTAGCCCACTAGAGTTCACTGCATTTTTTTTTATTTTAATATTTAATATAATAATATATAATATCATTCGTGTCTCTGTTACAACACGGCGAAACTCAATAATGATGAGAAAAAAGAAAGAATTTGGCTTTCTGGGGATTGTAGTTCAATCGGTCAGAGCACCGCCCTGTCAAGGCGGAAGCTGCGGGTTCGAGCCCCGTCAGTCCCGACCTAGGATCCAATGAATCGATCAATTCATTTCTCCATTTTCTGTGAAATCAAAGAGAGTCCAGTTGCCTCCGATGAAGTGCCTAGGAGAAGGTCTCGGACTCTCCAAGCAAGATAGGAACCGTCGAAGCCCCTTCATGGTACTAGTGGCATGCTTTACGGGCAATCTAAGGCAGCCTCTAATCTTTCTAATTTTTTTTTCCTCAAACCAAAAAGAAAGGCAACTATCAGATCTACAGACCGTGGAGCTGCAGTCAAGCTGCTCTTTGTTGCGACTTCTTCCTTTGCTCTATCTATAGACCCAGCCAGGATCAATGAATGACAGGACTATGGAACCATTCTACCTACTAGCTAATCCCAATCCGATGGCTTCACGAAGGGCGATATGCTAATACTGGGGTGGAAGATCTCGACGGAACGTGATCCAACCACAAAAAAGAGTATCCGATTTTTATTAAATATTAAAATCCTGAGTCGATGGATGGGAAGCATGGGCCAAGACAAGGGGAAGCTCCGTACCCACCAAAGCAAACGAAAACGCTTGCTCACAACCTTTTATGCCTTGGGGTGGTGCCCATTCTCTCTCTTAAGCCACGTCAGAGCTTGATCCGCTACCGATCAGGAAGTGCGTTCGGCACTCGTAATACTAGCGAGAAGCTTCCCTTGGGATTGTTTTCCCAGGCATCCTGCCCATAGATAGCGCGGACCAATCCTTCTTTCCACGCTCCCTTCTGGTTGGTTATTCTTTAGTAATGCATTTGTGCCTGACCCTTGCAATTCACTTTCAAAGGTATACTTCACCGCTGCTCCTGTTACCACCTAAATGACTACTCAAAACAACACACTTTCTTGGTCACGCTGATGGAGACTATTCGACGAATCCTAGCTTCCGGATCTTACGGAGAAAGAAAGGGCCAGGACAGAACAACAAGTGCGGAATCCCATCCTGCTGCAGGGATTGGAAATTGCGGAATATCAGGATGTCAGGCTCTTGCAAAGAAGGCAATTCATTCGTAGTAGGATATTGAAACCTCAAACCCTCTCTGTCAACAACATCGAAAAGATCTTGACGAAGGAGCTCGAGCTCTCTTCCATATTCAATTCTCGGAAGAAGATTCTCAGAAGCTGATTCTACGCATCAGACTAACTGGAGTTCATGCTTTCCTGCGTGAGACAAAGGAAGCAAATCATCTTACTCGGCGGGAAGGGAAATGTTGGACTTGTCCTCCCTCTCAAAAGAAGGTTAATTTCAGCTATAGAAAAAGAAAAATCACATTCTTCAATCGGCGAAGCCTCACATCCTGTTCCTGTTTCCTTAGACCAGGGAAGATTCGTTTCTTAATGAGAAAGAGGAATTGGGTGGAAAAGCTATTGATCCAGTTGAGACAGCTCATATATCGTACTTAACAACTCATTTGAATGCAGCTCATAATGCTAATTATAGCAACCGATCGATATCGTCTGATAAAAGATTGGCCCATCTGGACCTGGTCTAAATTCCTTTCCTAAAGCTTTTGAAGAGAAGAAAAAGCGAATCTGAGCCATGCGATGCGAGGGAGGGCAGTGAGCGCTATTTGATAAATGAGGTAATATATGTCAGACTTGTCTGCAGGCCTCATCTTCGACAAGAGAAGGAGTGCCTCTTTCTCATGTTCATTGACGGAAGTCTTTGGCTAACAATTCCTACTTCTCCCAACCCAAAAAGGACTACCAAGGATAAAGCCAGCTATTCGAACGCTTAACACATGCAATTCTAGTTATATCCATTCAGGAGTCCAGTCCAAGCGTAAGCTAGATTCGTTTATTGACCTGAAAGCAAAGTCAGGCCACCGGAGGAGATCAGGGACTGACTTGACTTGATTCAAAGAGTTGGGCGAAAGCAGCATCACCGGATTCTAACAAAGGAGCTGGATTCATGTCAATTGAGTCAAAAGTCGAAAGAAAGAAGTCTTCCCTGTCCTACTAAGGCAACCAGACGGGCCAGTGTCCCAACTTTCATAAGGGAGAGGAAGTCAAGCAACGAGACCTCAGTCTATTCAAAGACAGAAGCTTAAGCCACTGGTCCATCCACTCCCTTGGGTCTAGCATTCCATCCTGAATAAATAGGAAGACAGACTGGCTTAAATACAGGGGCAAGATCGTTCACTCGTTGCGTAACGAGACTACTTAAAGTGAAGTCGGAACTCGGGTTGGAAGGCTGGCTGAGCGAATATTCAAGTTGACAGTGTAATGGTGAGTATCCAATCTCTCCAATAAGAAGGATATACGCGCTTCTTCCTCATACAAGAATGAACCTATCCTTGCCCAGCTCATCTCACGGGAGGACACTATTGAGCCTAGCACTTCAACATACTCTAAAAGAGGCATTTCATATCTATCTCTCGTGCTAACAGGAGCCAACTACGGTATCTCATCATACAATTGACATTGCCTTCACATCTAGTTTACGTAAATAAGTATCGACGAAAAGGTGCATTGATGCCACGGTCCTACTGAAGTTCTCTACAGGCTAGCGTACTACAGAGAAAGGAGGAAATAATGGAATCTCTCCAGAAATCAAAACTGAGCTTTCGAAGTGGAGAAACTGCTCAGCGTGCGTTAGAATGACTTTGTCTCAGTGGAAGAGGGCAGAGCGTTTACACGAATGAAAGACAGGATAGGCCCAAGCAAAGAGCAGGCTTCACGAATGGGGGGGGCGGAAGCAAAGGCTAAGGGCGAAGGTACCAACGCAGACACTAAAGAAGATAAGGCAATTTAGTCATTTCTTCTCCGAAACCACTTTGGGTATTTCATTCATGCGGGTAGAAGAGATTGAAATGATCTCAAAAGTCGCTCTCACCTCGACCCTTCTTCTAAATGCTGTTTTCCAACAATGTAAAGTACACCTAAGGGATATAACTCAAATGGCGAAGAGGGAGTTTTTTGAGTATTCCGGTCACCCTCCGCCAACCGGATTTTGGGTGCCACATGGATTCTGAACATTGTTGCAGATGCTCCAACAGATCTTTGGCATCAACCTCTTTTCTGTGAATCCCCCCTTTTCTTTATCCTTCTTTATGTTCTTGCAACCAAAAGATAGTGATGTTGTTAGAATGAAGCTATGTTGTTATCGAGCATTATGTTGTTTATGAGGCTTATCTGTTAACAGGCTAGCCTGCCCCACTTTAAGGTGAGCTTTTGGAGGATAGTTTTCATTTCTTTCACCGCCTTCCCCGGAATCAAGGTCTCACGATGAGCCAGAGCATGAAGCTCATTCCCAATCCCCAGTGTCTCAAAGGCGGCTGGAGCGGCTCACTTACCACCATCAACTGTAAACTGATTCTGAGACTTCGGAATGGCAAAGATCAGAAAGGGGGCTTTTAGGCGTTAGGCATGAGAAAGGAAAAAGAAAGGGCATCGTTCTCGGCTGGCCGAACATTGGAGTCGGCGCTCTCCTCAACCGGATCAATTAAAACTTTTAAACTTCCAAAGCATTAACTCAAACGAGGAAAGTCCCCTCAACTTGATCACACAAGGCCAATCGAAAGGGCTTTCTTCGCTCGAAAGACGAAACTCAGCTAGCGCTTTCTTTCTATACGAGAAGAATCGTTCTCTATCTGATATTTGTTCTCGCTCGCGAAAGGCCTCGCTAGGACCGGGAACAGATCGAGACGGGAATGGTGAACCCATTAGGAATCGCTCATGACTGGATCGTGTACAACAACCTTAACCGCACACGCTTTTCTTTTTTTTGGCCTCCCACTTGACTTTAGTCCACCCGGCATAACCGCATTTCAACGAACTACATCGGAGTTGTTGTGAGTGAGAAACCACGAGATATCAGAAGATAAATGAAAGAATGGTGACGCATTAATAGATAGCATCGCGTCATTAACCGGTTTGATCGCAGGACGAGTTCTCCAGTGTGCATTTTATTATAGTACAAACCTATCGGACCGACACAGGTGAACGCGTACTCAGCGTCTATCTGGAGTGAATTGTTCTAACTTGATTACAGTAAATACGAGATTCTTGGTGGACCGGAAGATAGCAATCCGTCTCTCTTGCGTGCCGTATCTCTTTTCCAAAATCTATCTTTAGGGGGGATAAGACGTAGGTTAAGCCGGCAACTCCTCATAGTCGAAGTTCCCATCCCCTTTAGGTTTACGAGAGATTCGGGTACGGAAGAAGAAGAAAAAAAGGGAGTGGAGTCCCTTATCACCTGACAATACGGATCGAAAAGTCGGCCCCAAAAAAAAGAATCTAGAACTACCTTTACACTATAATCATTAAGTCAAGCCGGCATAACCGCCCTATACTAATAGGATAATTCAATTCGGATCAGCTCGGGCTCCACCGGAGAGGCGAAGAAGAAGGCAATAAGCGCTCAGATTGGACCAACCTTAAAGGTTCGCGTCATTATCCTCTTGGTCCCGACTAGAATCAGGCTTCTCTTGAAAAAAGGTAAGGAGTTATTCGATCTAATAAAATAAGGACCCTAGCGCCTAAGTAACCCCCGTATGGTAGGAAGAAGAGAAAGGCGGAGGAAAAAAAAAAGCGATAAGCGAACCGGATTCTCGGGCGGTAGAAACCACCAATAATGTATATAGAAAAATGGGTACTACCTATATTAAAAAATAGATACCTGAAAATCATTCTGTAATAACTATGTGACCATGAAGGGAGTAGTTGATTCGTTCCAATTCATTGGTTGGTTTAATCCGGTATAAATATCATAATATGACGGGATCGTCGTCTTGACAAAGATGAATAGAAAAAATTCTTGGTAACAAGAAGCATTTTTTTTTCCCGAACCGAAGTCTTTGACGAAAAGTTTTCTATTTCTAATGGATTGGTCTTTACTGCAAGAATATGAATGACTCGCTATTCACTCGCGAGGGTCATAATAAAATAATAAGATTATGTAGGAGAGATGGCCGAGTGGTTTAAGGCGTAGCATTGGAACTGCTATGTAGGCTTTTGTTTACCGAGGGTTCGAATCCCTCTCTTTCCGCCAGTGGAAGTTGCAGGCCTTTTTCTTTTTTTAAGATGGTAAGGAGGAGGGAAACTTCATAACATACCGAGATTGATTCATTTCACCGGATTCCTAGGAAGTGACAATCTCAGTTGAACAAGTAGATCAAGGGAAGGTCAAAGTCAACCGCGGAATGACTCGCTGATACTTAGAGAGTTGCTCGCTCTCGTTCAAAGAGCAAAGAGAAGACAAGAAAGCTAATCCGCTCCGTCCGCTCTTTCTGAAAGTTCCCTCCGGGGGTCTGACCCTCCGCTACCTAATATTCCCGGCTAACCGAATTCATGTTTTAGTTTGGTAGGCCCCTCCGATTCAACTCGGCCCCTATCCCCACTATGATCCCTTTCTTCTCCTCGGTTCTCGAAACCTTTCTTTTCAACTAGCTTTTCGTTCTGCTTTGAAATTGCCTTTTTTTTTGTTGTCGGGTTTGTGCTCCATAAATTTGAACGTTTTCCCGGTATTTTTGATAGAAATTAGCAGAAAAGAAAAGGGCGGGGACGAAAGAAATAACCATAGCAGATGCATCGGATAGACGTCAGGAACTTTGTTTTACTGTCAGATTTGCATTCCCCGGAACGAGGCTACTCTTTTCCATTTGAGATCAAAATCGGGGTAGAACAGAAAGGGCTATGGACCATACAAGACTAGCAAAAAGAGAATCAAAGAGCCCTACCGGAAGGAGCATTTCCGAACTCAATTACAGAAGGGGGAGAAAAAACGTCACTTCTACAATTCAAAACCATATCTCTTCTCCGGAGTCAGGGAAGAGTACCAAAACAGGTGTTTTCCACTCATATCATAAAAGACTCCTATTCAGCTACTTCAACCATTTCCAACAAACTCTCAACTTATTTCTTTTCTCTTCTTCTTTCAAGGTCTCGTCCCGCTGGAGCTGCTATTTAAATTACATCATATCGGTGTCAAGTCAAAGAAAAGAATCTTCCTTGGGCGCATTCTTCGATGCTCTCGAAAATCAAGAAAGGGAAGCCCCAAGAAAGAAGGTCACCCAAAACTCCTACTTTCAGTGTGGCCTTCGAAAAAGTTGATTGAAGTAGGGCGGTGTGCCAGCAGAAAGAGGGCTTGAAGCTCTCCTGTTGTCCCCTATGGTGAAAGGTAGTCCGAGTGGCCTACATATACATATAAAAGTAAGTAGGGCACCATGTCTGACTGGTCGTTGAACTATCAAAGAAAAGGTGGAATAAAGAAGGATTTGCCACAGTGTGCTTATTGCATATCGCGGCATTCTCCCTTGAGGCCTAGATCCTTTGTAGAGATTCTCGCCTAATATCTGGAAGGAATTGGAACTCACTCGAGAACGGCTCTATCAGACAACCTTCTAGGACCTTCCCAAAAAAGAGACTTTCGATGTCCCTCTTAAGAATCCATTTAATTTAAGCGATCTAAGTGAAAAAATATCACCCCTGCTTTCTCTACGCTTGACTTGAATTAGGAAATGAAAATCAATTCAGATGCGAGCAAGAACTATGGATCAACCTAGTTTTAAGAAGACTATGCTACCAACGAATGTGGCCCTACCCAGAAAGAGTAGAAAAAGGCTTCCCCGTGAGGAGGCGGACACTTATTCTTATCTAATCATGCGAGTTCTAGCAGTCCTAGGGAATTTCTTTGCTGTCTCGGACTTGGAATCTTCCTATTAGACGATCCTTCTTTTCGGACGCACTACCACGAGCGCTACCTTTTTAGCACTTCGCTTTCATGCACTACAGCTCTTGATGAGCCTGCGTGGTCTTAGTCAGGTAAAGTAAAGGCCGAGAAAGAATGTAAACGGAGAATCGCCTGATGCTGAATCCATATAGAATAAATGAGCACACTGGCCTCGAGAGAATAGCCTTGCTGCACTCTACGAAGATATGAGTCCAACGATCCACTAAGAACCATCGTCCCTTTCAAAAACCCTCCACACGTCCGCGATGCATATAAGACATTACTTCACTTATCACTTTGATAGATGAAGAAGCTTTCTCAAAAAGAAGTTCGATTCAAAAGCAGACTTTAGGCTAGCATGTACTGTCTCGTGCTTAGTCTGGCAACTCTATATCCTTTTCCTTAATGAAATTCTCGCTCAGGAGGTACATGAGGGCTTATTTGGATTGGAAGTGACTAATCAAAAGCATAGCATCTGTAACTAGTTAGAAAGAAGTCTATTAGAAAGTAGAATACCATCGGTGCAGTGAGAACCATCTTCTTCTTTTTCTTATAAAGAAAGAGGCCGGAGGAAAGCCAAAAGTGCCCTATACCAAAACGATCGAAAGAGAAAATATTAGGTGTAGGAAGGCTACCTGATCAGTGAAACGAAGGACCCAAGGAAGGTGGTCCTGAATCCTGAAAGCAGAGTTAGGAAGAAAAAAGTAAAATGATAAGATGCCAGTTTAAAAGGTCCGTTATTTCGTGCCCCATTTTTGGATCAGTGAAGAATGTATTAGAAATTCGGTGTCCAAGTGAAGTGAAACGACGCCATCAGAAGCACAACAATGATCTCTCGAGTCGGGATGATGGCTATTCATTGAGATAATCTGATGCAGACTGGCAGACTTAATGGAGCTAGCGGTAGTTAGTAAGATTTGGTATCTTTATTGGCTTTAGTAGGCGCAGGAATTACATGATCTACAGATACAGAGTTTCCTTCATCTGATGGCATTTCAACAATTGGCATTGCCTCATATTCAAGGAGTATGCGCGGGAGTAGACATATAGAAATCGACATTGAAAGTCAACGGGTACTCGTCAGGTAGTATTCCCAAACCTCGCATTGTAAGCTCAGATTGGGTTCAGGAAGCTAGGCAGGAGCCCGGTGCCATCTCCAAACTTCTCTCCATCCTCAGAAGGAAAGTCGAATCCCAGGAGCGACGGGTACATCTGAAATAGGTTATGATGAGAGAGGGGGTGAGCGATGGATAGCTTTCATTGAAGATACCGGTTCTTTATTCCTAGATGGCGAGAATCAGCCCTTTTCAGCGCTTTGGGTATAGCATATATGTTGGTGAGAGAATGGATTTTAGAATCAGAATTCTCTATTTCTAAGTAAAGAAATCCAGCATTCGAACTAAAGAGATGCATGAATACATTTCTTTCTCGATGCGGATCACAGCCTGGTTTCGTAGCCAAGGGGGGCCGAATAGAATCCTCCTCACGCTTTCTACTAGTCGGATAGGTAGCTTCTGCCTATAGGATAGGCCCGTCTTTGCGTTTAGGCTGGATACATTCCTTTCAAAGCAAAATCATTAATTTAAATTATAGAAAGCCCTTGGTATGACCTTATCTTCTCCTGGTGCAACCTCTCTCTTTTCTTCGGCATAGCGATCCCTATTCTCCATTGAGTGTTTCGTACTTCCCATTTGAACCCGCACTTGCGACTTCTTCAAAGTGATTGTATTCGGCGGCATAATTGTATTGATAACGACTTTCTCACTTAAAAGATTGGATTTTAGCCCAGAAGCTGCACGAGGAGATAACGGATTTTTGGATCCACGATTTTGCTTTCATTTAAGGATTTCTTGTCATCAAAAAGGCATGATTCTCTTTCTTGGTAATAGGTGGAAGTCAGCCGGGGAAGAAGGGCATTCGATAGCAGCTACTTTTGTGCTTCACATCTTTCCCGTTCGTATCTTAAGAATTTCATTGCCTTCCCCATTCTTTCACTAGTCTCAGTCCGAGTACAGAAAGGGTATCCATTTTATTTTAAGAGAGTATACAAGGGTAGACCTCTTTGGTAACGGTATCAAGTGATATATGATTTGATTGGATTTTCTTTTCGTGGAGAGATCTTTTCCTCACTTCATGCTTGAAGGGAAGGGTTAGGACCTGACCTGCTCTTTTAGAATCGCTTCTCCGTTCCAGGGCTCGCCTTCGCTTTGATTATTATGCTACCTAACTATAGCGGTGGAGCCAATACGGGATCCTTTCCATAGTCAGGTTCCCTAGGCGCTGCTTTCCTTGTTTTTACCTTCCTGGTTGTTTTTAGTTGGAATGTAAGTCCCTGGGATTTCTTCAGTCTTCCCTGCGGTTCACGTGGAAGTCTCAGTAGTTGCATTACCGTCGCTTCACGATCTAGTGGGAGAGCCCTTTCTTTACAGTTGGAATTTCCTTTTAGCCAATTGCAGCTCTAATCTAAGGCAAGCAAGAGGAGAGGTTCTAGGCCTCTAGCCAAGAGTACCTTTTAAGCGCAAGCAGCGGGCTATATATAAAAGCAAGTGGAGTTGCAGTGATAAGCTAACCTCATGGACCAGTTTGCAGCGATCTACTTTCAGTGCTTCTTGGAGGGAGTCATTTCCTTTTGAGTGCTAGTGAGTTTCTTCTTCTGGGTGAGTGGAAGTTGTAGTTTTTTTACCTTCTAGACGGTTTTCTGCGGTTCCCCTTTTCCGTCAGTTGGGGTTGGATTCCTTTTGAAGGTAGGAGTTCGTTACAGGCTCAGGTATTTTTTACAGCATATAAAGTTTTAAGGTAAGCGCTGTGCTAAGTTTATAAGTCCGTCTATGTCGATTCAATTGCAGTTATTCGCCTTTCTTGCGAGCCAGAAGTTGTAATTGCTTTCCTTTCATTCAACCTCTCCCTGTCATGAGCTATCCTAAGCCTTTCTTTCGTCCTGCCATTCTTTCTGCTAGCTATCTAGTGGGAGAAAGAAGCCTGGAGTGCTAGGCTGACGCCCTTTCCTTTCCCTAAATTTTCTTTGCCTGCTTCTCCCGTTTTCGTTCTTTTGCGCAGGGGTATGACGGGTTAGCCTCAGAAGGGCAACTTTTTGGATAAGGCGGCGGCCTTCTAACCCTCGGCCTATCTGGTCCCGTGCGGATCCCTTTAGTTTCTATGGTCTTACCTTCGCGCTCACTTGGCAGACTGTCTCCGTCAGAGATGGTTTCAGACTCGACCTGGAAGAGGGAGCATGAATTCAATCCATCCTGGGGTTATTCAAACTATTTCCTTTCTCACGAATTGGATTTGAACCCATATCAAGCTTCGGGAATCCAATGGAATCAGAATCCGCAGCTAGGGCCAACCTTATTGTATTCGCTTGGACGTACTGACTAGATCTGTCTGCTTTCCTTGTTCGGGAATCCGGGTTGGAACTTACCTTTCATCTAGCTTATCACATGTTAGGTCAATCCCTTCCACTGAGCACCAAACTCATTCCATCAAACGGGTGCTTCAACCTTTTTTGAATGAGTCGAGAAATTGCTTATGGAGAGAACGCCGGTTCCACTAGATCGGAAGTTGGTTTAGCTATAGATTGAAGCACCGTTCTATTGCCTCCTATTGGATCCTCGAGTGAATGAAGGAGTCTGAATCCGCCTGGCAGCGCAAAGCGGTTCCTAAGCGAATGATCAATAGGTATCTTTCTGCTTGCCCCACTTGGCTAGCTGCTTTGGCTAGTGATTCCGAAAGGTAGATCAGGTGTAAGTAAAGCTAATAAGCTCCTCATTTTGAGTAGTTGATTGTACTAGTCGATACGACTAGTGCAGAGAGTAGAAAAAGGAAGATGGCAGAGCTCAAGGAAAGAACTTGTTTGAGACGAAGAACATCAAGTCAATAGACAAATAAGGGCAATCAAAGAGAACGGATCCCATTGAACCTCCGTCTTTCTTGGCCTTGATCCCATGACTGAGACCACCCTTGACTGATCTACTGCCATTGGAAGGTTAGCTTCCTAGATTCCTATGTAATGTACGAAACGCCTGGGATTGCCTTCGACTAGGAATGAATTCATGGGGACAGATTTTCTTTGTTAGAGTAGGAATAAGGGCGAATAAGACCTATATATGAGCATGACCGAGAAAAAACCCAGACGAGAGAGGGTTGGCAAGGGCCAATTGCTCTGACTTCTCTTTTTAAGATATTTCGAGTTAGGTTTAGGCACTCCATCTGATTCGACGATCTGCTCCGTGCGTTCCATAATGCTTTCCCATTTGGTCTCCTCTATACTAGAGGCCTCAGGATTTCCACTAGCCATGACTTGATCTTTGAAAGAAACCGTGCTCTGATACCAAGTCAGGTCTTTTTCCTCAAGTCATCAAGCGTCGTGCCAAAGTCGTGTTGCGTAACGAGTCTATAAGCTGTCGGTCCGCCGCAGCAGAGTCATTTCCCTTTACACTTAGCTACTTGCAAGAGCACACACACAAGGCAACAAAAAATCTAAGCAAGCCGCAGAATTAGAAAGAGAGACCAAGCCCAGCGCTCTCTTCAAAGCGGTATGGTTCTAGCTACTGCTACTAAAGAAGTGCGAAAGTTTCTCCCTTTTCATTCTCCGCTGGGCCAGACAACGAGACTAAGATCAGGAAGAAAATGGGTAGGTAGAGTAACGAGGGCAAGCCTCCTTCGTCATCAAAATTGGAAGAATTCGATAGGAAACCTTTTCTTACCCTTTCTTTGTTACGGATCTTTTTGTTCAGGGTCAATAACTTGAAACTGCTCTTGGCATGCCTACTCGAATGTAGTCAACGTGTCTCGGAAGATACTGTGTAAGGAACTGAGAAGGCGACGGTTGGCATTTTCCCCTCTACTTTCATTTGAGGATCGATTCTCTATTCCCCAAAGGGAGCTCTTTCTGACCCTTACACCATAAATACCAGTTTCCGATCGGACAAGAGAAGCAATTCGAGTCACCTTCTTTGTTAGACCGACAGACCGCGTGAGACCCAGTTGCGAGCAATAGCGTCTTACACTTTCCCAAAGACCAATACACAAGCGATTCGCCATAGTCTAATCGATCACGGAGGACAGCCAATGACCGAGCTCACGGTGGGAGAAAATCTTCTAGTTGATCCTAAACAAAGGATATCTTTTCCCATCATACGTACCGAACGTACCGGAAGAAGAGCTTGTAATACAGGTCTTAAAGAGACAACATCGATTGTTATTGTTTCGCTTTCGTCAGTAGCGAATTTAGCGTATGGCCCGAAGGGCTTTAGCCGATGGTTGGACATTCACATTCAGTAAATTAAGGTAGTAGAGCTCCTCAGGACCTTAGACTTAGTTTTAAAAGTTGGGCATCGCTAGAAGTATCAAAATCTAGCAGCAAGCACAGAGCAGGTATAATTGCCATAATGGCCTTGTGTGGTGGCGATTGAGTTGCTCTCTAGGCTCTTGTCTGAGACATTGTTTTCTTACTCTTTAACTCGCATTTATGCTTTCATTCACACACCTTTTTTCTTTTTCCTGCCCTTTCTCCAACTGCTAGAGCTTGCCTTGCTTCTGTTCCGAGGCAGGAAGTGACGCGCATAGGATCTGCGCGCTCGGTGGTGCGTGCTAGGTGAGCAAACTGAACGAGCCTTGGCTTGTTCGTAGCCAGAAGGTATGTTGGTTGCAGCATGGCTTCCATAACCTTCCTCCTTTCATCATGTGGTTCCACGTTATTAGGGCTTCTATTAGTACCCGTGTGCTTGTCCGGAGCGTGGATTTCTTCCCGGAACTTTTCTTTATGTAAATAGATGATTAGATTATCGTATCAAGTGTGAAACCCTCCCTCCCCTATGGGATATGGGATTCAAAAATGAGACTTATCTAACTCTAACGCCAATAAGAAAGGATGGTGTAAGTGGGTAACAAACCACACCAAACAGGCCGTAGCAAGCAGAAAGGAACTAAACTAGGGGTGGCCAGGTGTGAAGAGAAAGAGAGCGTACAACAGACATAGTAGCCAACTCATAGAAAGAGCAGGGGCGCTAGCTTTGAAACAAGGTAAGAGGAGGAGGCTCCAACTCAATAATCATTGTTTTAGGATTTTAATTTAAAAGGTACAAACCACCGGATGTCGAAGAATTTTCGTAGTGTACCAGAGTATCCTGTTACAGAGGTCTACCGTCACGGATAGAGAAATTGAAGCTTCTATGAAGAATAAGTCTTTCATATCCTCCAAGTGAGACGATCTAAAGCCTGCGGAAGATGCCTAACTTTCCATAGAAACCTAGGATGGTTAAGGTCCCCATTCCACCTGCTGATCAATGGGTGTCTGCTGTCCAGAAATCCAAGTCTGAAGTCTGAAAAGAAGGCTGCAGAAGCCGTAGGGGCACAGTTGATGATTCAATTCCTGAAAACCCGAAACTCAGACTAAGAGCTGATTCTAGGGATAGGGATTCGAGATCAGTCTTCTTTAGAAGACCGGTTATTCCAGCAAAAGCTGATAGGCAAAAAAGAGATTTCCTCTTTCCTACTCAATGTCTGTCAATGTAGGTATATAATGGGCTTAAAAGGCTTAAAGACGTACAGCAGTACCCAGATGCTAAGGTAAGGAAAAATCTTGCACAAACTATTCGTCATCAAGAGTCAGAGGGGAGGGCGTCTTATCTAGCTGCCTATTCTATTCCGAAACAGGGGATTCAATAGCTGCCCTGCCTCTTCGAGAACATCTGCTCGTGGGTATCTTAATCTCTGCTTGGCCTTAGGAAGTTTCCTTTGAATATGTCACTTCCGGGAAGAAGGGGATAGATTCTCTTGCAGCTTCTTCTAGGCTGCACCTGACACAAAAATTCTAAACCGTCTGTTTTGTTTTCAAGCTCCCTAGCTACTAGAACTAGAGGAAGGGCTCTTTCTGTTGATCACGGGATCTACTCATAGCCTACTTTCCTACCCTTGTTGTGATGAGACCTTATGCCGTGAAGTCAACATAGGATGAATGCCCCTGGGCTTAGGAGCTCGTTGCACTCTTCTTTTCTCTTTTCACGACTAAGCCAGAAAAAGAAAGAGGTGCTCTCCTAGACGTGGACCTTCAGATGGGAATAAACTCTCCCTTCTAGTCTAGAAATCTGGCTATCCCCATCAAGTTATAAGTAGCTTACTCGACGATCTCGATACCAAACGAAGGAAGTTATGGATTAATGGGGCTAGGTTCGCTTTCCGGAATTGTGACCTCTTATTCTTAACAAGATCGTAGAGCGACACAAGACAAAGTGACCCACATCGATGTATAGAGTCTCCACCCTTTCTTGCAAGAAAATTCATTCTACCTGAAGATGCAGAGTACCAAGGGCTAGACGGAAGGAAAGAGTAAGCCCATTTTCCCAAGTGGAGGAAACGTGACTCAAAAGAAAGAATCCCTATCTCCAAAAGAGGAGCAATACAAACCGCAGCTATTGAAAATAAGCGATCTTAGCCCTTGATGGTATGGCACGTTGTTGGAAGTTTTTTCGGAAGAGAAGTGGGCAAGGAACCATCCAGATGAATACTTTTTGAGTTCCCGGCTCCCGGCCTTAAAGAATGAATAACTGGCTCAAAGCGTAGTGGATTTTTTCCTCCTACCATTGCTAATGAATCCACTGGTATTGGACTGCTCTCAAAGGCGACGGGGGGATCCCTTTTTTCTTTTTTCGATCTCCGTAGAAGGGAAATGAGACTCATAAGCCTTTTTGTAAATCCACTCCCAAAAACTAGGAGGGGAGGCCAATTCATTTGGCTATTCTGTCACTTCAGAAAAGGCAGAAGGAATAGCTGCAGAGGAACTCGCTTCATCACTACATTCTATCCCATCTAGTGAATCTCTCCTTCCTTATGATTGGATTGTCGAAGGCAGCCCTTTTCAAGTCCTGGAAAAGGTTATGAAGAAAGGCTTTTGAGACACTACGAAGCAAGTTCAGTCAGCGCATAAAGAGTCCGCTAGTGTAGTTGACTAGTAGTACCATTAGCCTTACCGTTCACTCGAAAGAACCGTCGGGAACAGCCCTAGACCTTACCTTGGTGACCATACCAGCCCCATCTTTCATAGCAATCCAAAAGGCTGAGAGATCTTTCTATGATAAAACACAGGACTCTCCTCTCCCTAGAGATTCTCAAGTGCAGTCTTCCACTCAAGGCAGGAACCACTACTTAGAGTCCTGGACCACTTCATTTAGGAAAGTACCTCTTAGTGGCATCTAGGGGCATCCCTGTCAACCTAGGAAACTCTCTTTCTAACCGAGAACACGCCTCCCTCCTCTCCTTCTGGTCACTCGTTCCTCTTGAGCTGCGAATCCGGGACTTTCAGTTCGAATCCATGGCAAGACAAAGGGGAGGATCCTTTTCTATTTGAATTTGACTGCCTGGCCAGTTCATTGCCTGCTTGGTTTCCTCAAACCACTTACCGGTAAAAAGAACATAGCCAAGCCAATTCGGCTATTTGTTGGCATTCCGAGTGAGAGTTCCTTTCCATCCGACACAGGAAAGCAAGTTCCTTTTCCATCTTAGTTACGGGAGGTCACGATCCAACACAGCTGCATTTCTCATTCCAGGAATGAAGACAAGGAACCATGGACTGAGAACTTCGTTCCTTGCTTGTAAGCTCGATCAATGACTAGGCATCTTCTAGAATTGATTGATTGGGAAAGCTGGTTCAAAGCAAGGATTTCTGTAGGACGGCCATTCAATTAGTGGTTTCACTTTCAAGTAGTGGATCAACTCTTTCCTAATAATCCGAAAAATCAGAAGCAGAGTAGGAAAGCCCTTTTTCTATGGTATGGAGAAGGAAGCGGAAACCACCATTCGAATAAAGGGCGGCGGATGGCAATAGATAAGTAAGGGTTGGCTAAGCACTAGCTACCTAGCTAGAAGGAAAGGGCAGCCCTTATCTCAATCTCATGCCTTCCTAAATTAAATAAAGGCATAACTAGAGTCATTCCTCTGCTAGTAGGAGCATATCTGAGTACAGAAATGATTGTGTAAGAGAATAGGTTGTTATTGGTCGGTCCTAAAGGTAAGAGTAGGTTGCTCCTCTGTTCCCTACTAATTCTAATTGCGTAAGAGCCTAGTTTTCTCTTCCCTCTGGGTGAGTCGCTTCTTTCTCCAGCAGCTATTGCTAAAGTCGGGTTTGGGTCTTCCCCTGGTGGACGTAGAGGCATCGATCGACAGGGTGCTAATCTAATAAGGGCTGGAATAAAAACCTCATCCTCCATTCCCTCCATGTCTTCAATATCAGTTACCACAAACTGTTCCATAATAAAGTCAGTATCCCTCATTGCACTCTGTACTGCTTCCTTCAGCTCACCAACTGTAGCATAGGGTGGAACCACTATAAGCTCACCAGGCTCCCTCGTCAACTCATATTTTAGCTCTCTTGAACTTGGCATCAATCGGCAAATGAATCTCATAAATTGATCATCTTCATCCTTAAAAGGTCACTCCTTCACTGCTTGCTGTCCAAAATTTCCCGAGTCGCCAACTCAACCAATTTGGATTCCGGGTAACCCAATACAATAGTAGTACATTTGTATACAAGTAGACGACATCACTGTAAACATCAGCCCCAGGCACTAGAGCAGGTACTGGAAGTGGCTCAGGAACTATTTCAGGTTCCGGTTCATTGATCAGAACACGATTACCAAGCTCATGAATCGTGTATTCCAAAACCCGAGTGGATGGGTTCACAGCACGACAGACAATGTGACTTCCAACGATTACATTGTTCATTGATTTCAGCACATAGTCGAGCAAACCCGTATCACCAATGTGCAGCCGAGCTGCGTCTCGCACTTCCTGCCGACTCATCCCGCCATGGCTAAACTTGTTTTCTTTCTTTTCTTTCAATGCATTAAGAATGATTTGTGCTGCATATTCGAATCTTCTTGCAGGCCATCCGCTATCCATATTAGCGATTGCAGTAGTGAAATTTCACCGTTCTCCTTATCCTTATAATGAATGGGGATTCAAAGGTGCTGGATCGGTTCCTTAGAGTCAAAAATTTGCTTGCCGAACCATATAGTTTCCTATGAGTTGCGGGATAAAACCTTGCTCTTTCTTATTTTACTACATCACAGAAATTCTAGCCTAAAGAACCTAGCCTCAGACTCGTTCGCTTCCCCCATGAGAATGATGTCATCTGCTTACTGTCCGTGGTTGATTGCTTGAACATTTGGGGCTTTTTCACACTTGTTGATTGGCCTAGGCTTAGACCACAGATACTTGCTGATAGAATCTGTGATAAGAATGTGAACAAGTAGGGGGACAGTGGGCATCCTTACCTGAGTCCACGACTCACCTTTAAGAAATCTGACGGTCTGCCGTTGATGGGGCAATCCAAGGCCCTTTGATACATGCTTTGATCCGGAGAAAAAAATGAAATAAAATATGGCAGCGGAACTTTTTTATTATTTATTTATCTATACTGGCTCTAGTGCTAGTTGTGTTGTTTAATCAATGGAAGTAACATAGTGCGGTAGCTCAGCCATTTGCAGCGAAGGAAGGATTAGTTGCGTAAGAAAAGGTGAGCATTACAGCGGCTTCCCCCCCAAAAAAAGGGGTTTTCCGGTTGATTATGTCATTTCTCTCTCTCTGGTATGATGATTTTCTAGCCATATTTATAGAAGGCGAGTGCGAAACGGTAGGCGGCTAGTCACGCCACATTGGGTACTGCCAAGTACGCTTTTTGAATAAAAAATTCTCTTATTTTCCTGATATTACTGTAAACAAATTGATATTTGTTTTTTACCATGCCCATGGTTGAGGGCTGTGATCCCTAGGTGTCGTAGAAAGAGGAACTACCACTGACTCTGCCGTGGAATCAAAGACTGACTCACCACTTCGAATTGAGGATATTTTTTAACTGAAAGGTGCTTCCTCAACCAGATAATTAGGATCTACCAATCGATTGGCTTGTCAGGAATGGGGATCAACCCAATATCCATTTACCGGATAGTCTTTCTTAGCAGCTAGTAATCTACGATGCTACACTTGAAGCTTTCAGAGAGTCCTACTGTCGGCTCATCTTCTATCTAAGACCTCCGGATGCCTGAAAGCTGCTGTTTTATCAGGTCTAGTTGCGGTTCGCTCTTTCACTTATTCGGTCAAGCAGCTTCACTCCTCTCCCTCTGGTCGAGCTGCTACGCTCCTTGGCAGTCAGTCTCCACCCCTGACCCCATTCCTTCTAGCTCAGGAACTTCTATTTTGAATCTGAGTTTCTACCTTTCCCCGTTCCCGTGTAAGCTATTCCATGCGATGTCTTTCACAAAGGTACAGGGATTTGATAATCGATAGAGCTGGTGAATCTTTTCTTCCCTCGTAGGAACTTGGTCTCTCTAATACATCAATCAATATGGTCGATAGATCAGGTAGAAGATCAGCTGCTACTCTCGCTGTCTTCGATCGGCTTCAAAGCTTCTTCACTTTTTGCGCTTAGCACTTCCACCGATGCCTGACTTTCGTCTATGTATGGGTTAGATTAGAGAAGCAATCCTCCTTCTATCCTATCAACTAAGCTCTTCTTCGTCTTTCCCCTGAGGAGGTCAAGAATTCGTCGATTCCACATCCCTTGATTCAACTATTGGAAGTGCTGTTATGATCGATTTGGCTTCTCCTCTTCATGAATAGCCTGGGCACTTATATTCTTAATAAGAGTATACAGGTCCGTCTTTGACCGGTTCGGGACTCGTTCTATGACCGTACTCCCCTCCCATGTTTGAGGAGTCTGAGAAAGCTCTTCGTCCGACGCGGATACGAGCTTCTTCGATTGGACTGTTACATAGTAAATGCGGCTCGGAACAGCTATGAGGCACTGAGCCCTTTAAACTTCGCTCTTTGAGCCGTTTTCTGCTCAAGTGGCTTGGTTGCTTTCTGGCTTGATGAAAGATAGGTTGAAGTCTTAGAGTTAGACCTAAAGGCTGCTCCTGCTGATGAAGAAAGAAGGCTTTCTCCTACTGCGCGGACCCGTCCCCGAATCCGAAATGGCTACGGCTACCTAAGCTTGAAGTCGAGTGTTGGGGCAAAGAGCCGAACTACTGATAAAACTTCGGGCAAGCGACTGAGGAATGAAAGATAATGTTCTCCGCCCTGAACAAAAAGATCTGAAAATAGAGTATGTGAAGATGTCTACTCTACTCCCTTCTTTCTATCGACATCCCTATCTGTCATAGAATTTCATTAAGCATATAGCTCGGGCTCTTTCGTTCCGAAACCGTAACCTTAGGAAGTGCGGGTTAACTTGAGCTAATGGCTGGCGCCTCTGAAGCCTCTGAGCTTCTAGCTAAAGACTATTCTCGGTACTCCAACAACTCAATGAATTGCGTAGAAAACGATCAGGTGCTCATCCGCCTCTCGGCTTCCTGATCTTCACTGGTCGGAGGCTAAGAGCTTTCTTTGACTCTGAGTCATATGGGATGGGTCCCTACTCTCACTATGACATAGTGGCCCAACGGTTCCTATGAAAGTCATAGCCGGACCTACTCTCCTCTCGCCGATGGTTTGAGAGTTGCGTTGGCGTGACGCTAATCTACTGATATTCGAGTGCTTGAGTTTCACTCATGTAGAGATAACGAAGGGAAAGGGCATTTGAGGGAGAGCCCAACCCAAGGGAAGGGGCAAAGAAAGGACCTGAGCACATTGACATCGAAGAAAAGGCCAATGAAAATAGGGAAAGTCCTATTCAAGCCGCTTTACCGACGAGGTTAAAGAGCGGTAGCCCCTCCTTCGAGCAAGCAAGCGGCACTAAAAGCAGGATGAAAGCAAGCAAGGAGTGTAAGCCACTTGCCCGATAGGGTAAGGAGCGGAGACCCTTCCTTCATTCATTAAGTTTAGGGAGTCAGGGATAACAGAGGAGCAAGCCCAAACAGAAGCAACAAGAAAAAACAAAGCAAGAAAGAAAACAGCTCTTTGTCTTACTGTGCCCGAGGAAGGGAAGAAAGAAGATGACAGACAAAGCACAACGGAGGAATGAACTTCAAGCATGGAGGGGGAAAGTAACGGCACTCAAAGCTGTCTTCCATCAACCAAGCATGAAACAGAAGCCATGGACTAAGATGACTGGACAGGAGCGATAAGCAGCTATCAGCCACTCGAACCAAGTTAGAGGTTTTTTTCATGAGAGTCTTTCTAACATTCTTCACCTGAACCCGGGAACAGCTTTGACTTAGATACTCTATTGTCAGATAGTTGAATGGCACCGGGAATGGATTAGGGAGCAAAGGAGATTAGGGAAAGTCGAAAGCCCTTTTTCCAACTGAGAGGGGCAGGAGAAGGATAGAAAGGTAGTTTCCTCCAGCAAGAGGGATGACTTCTTCCTTTCCGCAAATAACAAGCGCTTTTCTTCGCCACATCGCGTATAACGGGAATCGAACCCCCCTGCTGCTGGCGGGCGGATGGAGAATGTTCAACTTCGATCTTGTTAGGAGTAGGTTTTGGCTTTCCCCTTTTATGTTATTAGTAAAGCGCTAACGCCCTATCTATAGTAAGGGGCTTTTTCAATAAGGCTCGCGTAGGGGCGCTCACGTTTTTTTGGCTCTCTTCGCTTCACTAGCCTTGATTGGTGGATGGAAGTTCCGAGGATAGTCTGGTGGTATCGTATAGTTGATCACGGCTGCATTTAGGAGTAATAAGTTCCTCACACTTTTCATTTCATAATCATAAAAAAAAAGAAAAGTAGCCTAGGGCGGATCCCAGATATGCCAGTTGATTGATTCGACTCCATTTTAAAGATTGGGTGAGTGTTAAGTGTACCGGTGTAGCCTATGCGAAGCAAGCCTACATAGGGATCGAAAAGAATGCATTGTATTCTAAATGAGATGAAAAAAAGAGAAAAGGAACGAAGGGATGAATCGGCGAAGAATTAGGATGGGCTGCTGGTCGAGCTAGCTCTAATCGAACTGTGACATCACGTAAAGTAAGTGTCAAGCGAATATAAAAACTAAAAAAGAGCGCCGTGCTAGAGTGCAGGCGCTTCAGCAACGGGAAGGACATAGCTTTTGAATCAACGAAGCACTCTGTCAGCAGAGAAGTTTGATTTCATAAGAGAAGAAGGTCCAGTCCAAAGAAGGTTGGATTGGAAAGGAATACGCCCGGTTCCTGAGACAGGAAAGGGGTCTACGTTCTGGCATGAATGTCAGTTCAGTTCATGTTCATCCCAATCCCTCTTAAGGAAGAAGCCTTCTCAAGCGCCCTAAGATGAGGAAGAAGCTACTTTCAGACTGTGTGCCCTTTCCTTTTCTTTGCTAACCACGCTGAGGGCTCGAACCTCAGTTCTTCCTTATTGCCGTGGCCCTTTTACTTTATATAGTCCTATCAAGATCATTTGGCTGACGCCGAAAGCGTAACTATCTTACTAGAAGTGAGGACTGCCCTCCACCTCTTATTCATATTTCATATCAGGTTCCATCTTCTACTTCTCTTTCTCCCTAAACTAAAGGTCGATCCTTGTCCTTGGTACAGTGTTCCACCCGCTCTCTATCCTATGGGTCCCCCCCTTTTCTCGCGAAACTGCACTCTTTTACTTGGACTTGACTTTGAAGCCTGATTCAAAAAAGAGATCTTTGGGTAAGACTGCCGGGTCTTGAGCACCAGTACTATCACCAATATCTAATATCTAGATTCGTCTAAGATTACTCCCGCTTACCAAAAGACTTAACACTGGATCTGATATTCATCGAATAGAATGAGAAAAAGCTCTCTCCGGACCATGAGGCATTTCCCTCTTTAGAATTCTTTATAAGAAATGGGAATGAGAGATGGGATCAAGGTAATAGCTACCTTTCTCGCTCCTGGTATTCGGAGATAGGATAAACAAGACTGACTTGACTTCAAACTCTTTCAGTCAGTCCATCAGATTGACCTCGAGATTCGCCTTTTGCTTTCATTTGGTCAACGGACCGTACCGAAGTTAGTTGAAATACAGAATGCAGGCCTAACCCATTAGAGAGATTTCCCAAAAAGTAGAAGCATTCCAATTCTTTATTTAGAGTTAGGAGTTTCTTAGGAGAAGAAAGAAGCTAAGACTCTTTTCTTAGAGGAGACAAAGGGCTAAGAAGTGGAGGGAAGAGCGTACTGAAACCGTAACCGTCATGGGTGAGCCTGCAAAGTCCATCAAAACTCCAGACCCTTCTGCTTTGAGGAAATTCTTACGCATAAGCGCACAGTTTTCTATTTAAAAAATAGAAAATAGAAGCGGATAAAAAAGGCTAAAGTCCCAAGAAAAGGTTGGTTCAATCGATAGCTCAAGCTCAACGAAGGCGGTATCTTACTTAGTAGCCGCAGAAAAGGACAAGGACTCGGCTCTTTCCATATCAGTTCGGATTTTCCTGTTTTATAAAGGCAAAACATAAGCGGCTACTGTCCCTATGGCATTAGAGTAGTCTATGGTACCAATCCCCTATAGAAACAAACGCTCACCTATACCTGGAGTGGCCGCATTTGGTACAGCCAGGGGTTAGAGATAGAGATCAAGCCTTGTCTTGTATTCGTATTTCCAAAAGTTTTCATCCATACGTTTATGTATATACTATTTTAGTAATAGATGGAAGCTGCAGCTGCTATGAGGACCAATCAGAAATCCCATCCCATCGTGTGTCTAGAAAACAGGAAATACCAACTGCCCTTGAAGCCGAACAGAAACACGGTGCTTTCACCTCTGTAACAGAGAATTGAATTTCGGTCTAGTTGCTATACGAAAAGATCTTTTTTTTACCATGCCTGTGCTGTGATACCTTCCACTGAGCCAACCATCCATCAATAATTTCGTATAGAAACACAAAAATGTCAACTCAATAGGAAAACCTCTTCTTTCAAGAAGCGTAAGTCTAAACTCACCCTCTATTTCACTCTAAAAAAAGGCATTCATTCCGGGCAGAGAATTACCCTCGAATGAGTACTAGCCTATCTACCTACGAAAAAGCCCTTTATGTTAAAGTATCTATACCCATAGGTTTACCTCACATCGATAAATCCACTCATCAAAAGGGGTCAGATAAAGCCTTGAGATGAATAATGCTTCCAGTCCCAAGGATTCATTCAGTTAAGTCGATGAGCAAGTCGTCTAGACCAATAATCAATAGAGACGGAAACTCCCTTACGAAAGCCACTTGAAGGCGAAATGAACTTCTCGATCTAAAACAAGTCTTTGGGGACTTATTCTTCTCATACTTTATTTTGACCAATGGGTCAGTGCTGGTCGAAGAAAAGAAAACGAGACTTAGCTTATGCGGCACACATGCTCTGAAGCGTGCTTTTACGCTCGATGATTCCCTCTTCAAGGTGTGTTCAGTTAGAACGTTAAAAAGAAAGAGAGCGTTCAAGTTCAGGTGGTCGAATGCATTTTTCTGTACTGTAGCAGGAATGGCTTTCCTGGGCCCTACTTTGTTTATGTATGCGTACGTGTAAACGCATTTACTTTCTCTGACTCTGAGGGTAAATTGACTTCGGGAGCGGTAACGGATTTTCTCGATACTAAGTTTGCCGGAAAGCACTTCACGTATAAGAGCTTGGGTCCCCGTATCCTTTGTTTGCCTTTTTACCTTCGGTAGGAAACCATTATGGAAAGTGATCACACGAAAAGCAAAAAAGCGCTCTTCCTTCCGGCTTCTGGAAAGACTTGAGCCGATAGACGAACATTGGTCAATTTCAATTAAAGGTCGGCTACTAATTACAATTGTTGGATTGAAAGCATCTCTCTTTCCGATTTCGTTTTCGAAGGAGTTTTCTCGTATTCTGTATTAGCTCCTTCCACGAATGAATAAGGTAAGGCTTCGATCTTTCGCTTTTGAGTTCGTCCGGAAGCTCTAGTATGAGCCGGTGATTCCAGTCCGTCTCGGATGGAACTCCCACCTAAAAGGTCGTCTCTTGTCGAACATCTCACCCAAGCGCTAGGTAATCCAATTTGGAGCATCGGTACTCGCCAGAGTTACAAGTCGTTAAGCGACGCGAAAGAGTTGATCCATCGGATTGGGATTAGCCAGTCTTTGAGCTAGCCCTAATTGAATCTACCAAATAGGCAAATAGGCTAAAGAAGGGAAGCACCAACCATTCATTTGTCGAATCGAAAGCTTCGCCTACGACGTAACTCAGCGCGGTAAGCTCCATTTTGCTGGCGCTTGTTTAATTTAAAGTGGTACGGTATCCCCATACTTTTCTAACTAAGTCAATTGAAAATGACATCGGCTAGTGAGCAAACGAGCTTCCGAATTGGATCAAAGCCAAGAACCGAGGCGAGGTCGGGAGTGTGCGGATCAGACAGAGAAGAAAGATAAGGTGTTCACGATTTAGAAGAAGTAGCATATGCTCCGGCCGGCTCGCTTAGTCTTCATCGTCAATGGCTGCTAACGCCGCGACGAGGGCGCGACGGGTTGCCAAAGGAGAGTCCCAAGAGGCCTAGGAGAGAGGTGATGTATTTATCTTTACATGTACTGAACTTATTGGGTCCCCATTAAGAAAAGAAAGGCTTTGCCCAGCCTAAAGCGCTTTTCCTAACCAAGGTGATATTACCTTCTTCCACTACTGAGAAGTCTTCGAAATATTTCCTTCCATCGTTACCATGAGTACAGGCCCGGTCCTCATTCCGTAATTCTGGTTAAGAGACCCCTATCGCTAACTTCTCTGTCCTAATCTCCTGTGTCGAAGACATCGGAAAAAGCTTGCTTGTTTTCGTACTACTACAGGTCCTAGGGATGGGACTTTCAGGCCAAGTGCGGATTCGTCGAAATCGAAAGATTGCCTCTTATTTGCTAAGATTGGCGAATCAATCAGTCGTGGTTTCGGCTCATATCGGAAAGAATTAAAAAAGATAAAGTAGCGCATGGGCAAGGTAATACGATAACCGATTTCTTAGAGCATTTAGGCGACTCCTAAGACACCAAAAAAGGGTGAGAAAAACATGAGCCAATAGGCGAACCGAAGAAGCAGATTGACCTACTTTCAACGCATAGGCTCGCCCGCGAAAGGAAGACAATCGTTGCGTGCAATGCGTAACGCCTCTGAGCCAGAACTATAAGCATCATATAGAAGATCGTTGGCCAATTCCTTGCATCACGAACCTCTCGAACTAAAAGGAAAAGATCAACCGACCGAATCTTCGTTATTTATTCTCCACTTTACTTTCGACACGAATGCAATGAAAGCGGGTCAGCTGAGCTGCAAGTGAGATTTTGGTCCGAATTCCGGCTAACTCATGGGCAAAGTCGTCTTTTGCCGCCCCTCATGCAGCATATGAGCGGATCTTCACGAAAACCGGCTCTATTGGCGGATGGATAGCGCCCCTCACTCTGCTATGAGAACAAAGAAAGGCACACTATCTCCTTGCAGCTTTGCCCGTCGCCTATAGTAGGATGGATAGCAAAGCCGCTAAAGCGCCCTTCGCTTAGTATATTGGAGCCTCTACTGAATTCCGCTCGCCCCGGTCCGCGTTGACAAAGTCAACGACACAAGCAAGGAGTTGACAAAGGAGAACAGCCCCCTGTTGTTGATAGAGAGCTTACTGCCCCGCCCTTTATAGTATAGTCGCGACTGTTGTCATGGAAAAAGACTTTCTTTTTTTTTTTCAAAGAAGCATGCTTAACACAGCCTATAGCGTAAAGGCATTCGAGCTGCGTCTAAACTAAATTAAAGGTGAGGGCCTTTACTCTTTCTTCTGTAGATACGCTATCCCTTCCTTCCGGCTATGGTATGGGGGAAGGGAAGTGAGATCTACCAATTTCTTTTTAATGAGTGGCCGCACTATGATCGTTCGGGAGACATGGTCCCACGCGCTACACAAAAGAATGAATTGTTATGCGGTCGGAAAACTCTTTCTGCAGGCAGCCTATCCAATCAGATCACGTATTTTTGAATATAATATGTCGTTCTGTCATATACATGTATTCGATTCGGTCTTCAATTTGGCCTGCTCGTGCCCGGAGAGAGAATGGGCACGACGCCCCCTCTTCCCGTTCTACTGTCCAAAACACGCCGGCCATTCTAAGTTCTGGGGTTGGGTCGGATAGGACCAGACCAAATCGGCTGGATCTGTGGAATCTGAACGGATCAGATCCAATCGGATCGTAGCTTCGAGTTCAGGTGCCGTACCGCGGCCGGACCGGAAAGGAAGGAAGGGGACAGCGAACCGCCTGCCAAGGTAGCTTGCTAACTCTCAGCCACTTGTTAGAAGGAAGTGCAGCTTGATTGTCGGGGGAGGGAAGGAAAAAAGAAGGTAGATTATTCGATTCTATTTCCTCCTTTGGTGACGGATTGGCTTGGAGAGAGGCGACCAACGGGAGGAATTCGTTTTTGTTTGTATCACCGAGACACCCGAAAGGCCGGCTATATGTACCTCGGGAGACCCGGCCCATTCAAATCAAAATAGAACGAGCACCTACGACTAAGGGGAATGGAATGTCGACCACAAGGTGAGATGATCT